TTAATTTCATTAGAAATATTAGTATTGAGATTTAATCATTCAGTCTCAATCGAGATTTTTAGGCCACTTTTTGGCGCAAAAATGTGATGTTATTTATTCATATGTTATATATAACACGTGATGACATGAGTTAACATTACCAAAATTCGTTAACTCTGATGCGCTTGGTCGAGCTTTACTTGGTTTAGGGGTTTGACAAGAATAACAGGATTTGCTGAGCGTAGGGGGTAGGGGGGTTTAACGCGCGAAAACCAAAAGGGGGCATATAGTATAAGTTTGTGGTAGATAAGGATATATTATGCACTTGAGATAAACGTATGTAATTCTTAAATTATGTATAATATCATTCATAAATACTCTCACAATCAAGTGAAAATGATCAACCTTGGCTCAACATTTTAGGGTGCACTTTGAAATGTGGATGAAAAGCAGACTTAAAAAAGAACCTATGCATATAAAAGAACGCGAAGCATGTGGGGTTATTAAACGTATGAACTACTCAAGTAACCGGATGCAAGTATAGATCTCTAGGGTGGATTACACATGCCATGTTCGTGAAAGAGAAGCCAGATGCAAGGAATAATTAATAATATACCTTATTTTCAGTAGTGTCCCTGGTTCTATCATTAACTATATGCAATTATATAAACTGGTTGGTGGTTTCTTACTACATTAATAATTACTCAGGAAATGTATGCTGTGGCCGTGCATAGTAAGATTAGGAGAACGACAGTTAGCTAGAGTAGGCAATTGCTCGGTTCGAATTAATCGAACCGTTGATGAATAAATATATGCTTTATGTATACCTACATTTTTAGTACTTGCTTTGTGGTTAAAATAATTTTATGGTTATAATACATAGATGCACATATGCATTAATGTAATATTATGCATAGTGTATACTACACCATACTGGGCAGAAAATAGTTTAATTAAGAATTCTGGCTTTGGGAGCCAGGGGTGAGAGTTAAAATCTCTTTTTTCTGGCATTAGGGAGGATTTTAACCTCCGATCTTCGGATTACAAGACCGATGCTTTAAGCTAAGCTACTAAGGCAAGCTCATTCCATTGCTTTATTCTCTAGTCAGCCTGCTAGAGGCATTAGGATTAAGAATAATGCAAAGTATAGGACGGACGCAATTTGTCCAATGATGATAAAAGGGTGTTCGACTGGTATACCTCCGATTCACGTCAGGATGGCCATATCCGCGACCAATGTTCAAAAGAGGAATTGGGTGAAGGGTCGGAAGGTTAAGCCACGTTGTTTAGACGTGTGAAGAATTGGTACGACTAGTAGAACTAGAATGGAAAATAGAAGGGCTAAGACTCCGCCTAGCTTATTTGGGATTGATCGTAGGATGGCATAGGCGAAGAGAAAATATCATTCGGGCTTAATATGTGGAGGGGTAACCAGTGGGTTGGCAGGGGTGAAGTTTTCTGGGTCTCCCAATAGGTTTGGGGAAAATAATGCTAAAGATGTAAGGGCTAGGAGTATAACCACGAATCCCAGTAGGTCTTTATAAGAAAAATAAGGGTGAAATGAAATTTTGTCTGCGTCTGAGTTTAGGCCAGCTGGGTTATTTGAACCTGTCTCGTGTAGAAAGAGTAGGTGCAGGACGATGGCCGCAGCAATAACAAACGGAAATAGGAAGTGAAACGCGAAGAATCGGGTTAAGGTTGCATTATCTACCGAAAATCCCCCTCAAATCCATTGTACTAGGACATCACCGACGTAAGGTACCGCTGATAGTAAATTGGTAATTACTGTGGCGCCTCAAAATGACATTTGTCCTCATGGTAAAACATAGCCCACGAAAGCTGTCATCATCACCAAGAGAAAAAGGACAACGCCGATGTTTCAGGTTTCTTTATACAAATAGGACCCGTAGTATAATCCGCGGGCAATATGCATGTAGAGGCAAATAAAAAAGAATGATGCTCCGTTGGCGTGTATGTTTCGGATTAGTCAGCCGTAGTTAACGTCACGGCAGATATGTGCGACTGACGAGAAAGCTGTGGAGATGTCAGATGTGTAGTGTATAGCTAGGAATAATCCTGTAAGGATTTGTGTGGCTAGGCATAATCCTAGAAGGGATCCAAAATTTCATCATACTGAGATGTTGGAGGGGGCTGGTAAGTCAACTAGTGCATGGTTGGCGATTTTAATAAGGGGATGGGTTTTCCGTAGGCTTGCCATTAAGGGTTTTTATAGTTGAATAACAACGGTGGTTCTTCAAGTCACTGGTCTTGGTTAAAATCCAAGTAAAAATTATGACTTATCTTGTATCATTACTGTTGATGGCTTTAATTGTAGGGTTAGTTGCTGTGGCTTCTAATCCTGCCCCCTACTTTGCTGCTTTTGGTTTAGTGGTGGCGGCTGGGGTTGGGTGTGGGGTGCTTATTGGGCACGGAGGGTCTTTCTTATCCCTAGTTTTATTCCTAATTTATTTAGGTGGGATGCTTGTGGTGTTTGCCTATTCCGCGGCTTTAGCCGCTGAGCCATTTCCTGAGGCGTGGGGGGATCGTTCTGTAATTGGGTATGTTTTAATTTACTTATTGGGAGTTGGAGTAGTGGTTGCCTTATTTTGGGAAAACTGGTACGAGGGGTCTTGAGTTGTAATTGATGGCTTGAAGGAGTTTTCAATACTACGAGGGGATGTTAGTGGGGTGGCTGTAATATACTCATCTGGGGGTGGTTTATTAATCATTAGTGCATGAGTACTTCTATTAACGCTATTTGTAGTATTAGAATTAACTCGGGGCCTAGGCCGGGGTGCACTTCGGGCAGTTTAAATAGCTGTTAGTAGTACGGCAAGAGTTATTGATAATAAAAAGATAGTCAGATAGGTTTTAATTATGCCACGTTGAGTGTCACTAATAGTTTTGGCCATTTTCACCTGTGCATAAGACAGTCCTTTTGGTCCCACAGTCTCAAACCAGGTCTGATCAACCAACTGCGTTGCAATGGATTGACCTAAAACCAGGTTAAGTTTAGGAATTAGTCGATGAATAATTGCTGGGAAATAACCTAGTATATTGGAGAAGTGGTGGGAAGCGGTAGCGGGATTAGTCTTAAATTGTTTACTGGTCAACCCAGCCAATTCAATAGCTGTTAATAATCCAGCAATTGTGACTGCGAGGGCAGCTACCTTTAAGATGAAGGGCATGGTTATGGCGGGAGTCTTCGAAACCAGAAAATTTGATGTAATAATAAGCCCTGCAACAATACTGCCCCAGGCGAGTCGTTTAACAGGGTTAATTACTAATAAGTTGTTCTCGTTAATAGGGGATAATGTGAGGAACCGAGGGGTGCCCATGGTGACGAAAAAAACCACACGGAAGCTATAGACAGCTGTAAAGGATGTGGCAATAAGGGTTAGGGTTAGGGCTCAGGCGTTTAGGTAAGAGGTATTTAGTGCTTCAATAATGGCATCTTTCGAGAAGAAGCCCGCCAGAAAAGGGGTCCCAGCTAGGGCTAGGCTGCCGACAGTTAGGCAAGTTGAGGTGAAGGGTAATAGATTGTGTAAGCCCCCCATCTTTCGAATATCTTGCTCATCGTTAAGACTATGGATAATAGATCCGGAGCACAAAAACAGTATGGCCTTGAAGAATGCGTGAGTGCAGATGTGTAAAAACGCTAACTGAGGCTGATTGAGTCCAATAGTAACCATTATAAGGCCCAATTGGCTGGATGTAGAAAATGCTACAATCTTTTTAATGTCATTTTGTGTGAGTGCGCAGGCGGCTGTAAATACAGTGGTTAATGCTCCCAAGCAGAGGCAGGTCGTGAGCGCCAAGGTATTATCTTCTATAAGGGGGTGAAGTCGAATAAGTAAAAAGATACCAGCAACAACTATAGTGCTGGAGTGAAGTAGGGCAGACACTGGCGTAGGGCCCTCCATGGCAGAGGGCAGCCATGGGTGCAGACCAAACTGGGCTGATTTGCCAGTTGCTGCTAAGATCAACCCAATAAGGGGAAGTGTTATATCAAAGGTTTTTGATAGAAAAAAGATTTGTTGAATCTCCCATGAATTTAGGTTGACTGCAATCCAGGCCATACTCATGATAAGTCCAATATCCCCTACACGATTATATAAGACAGCCTGGAGGGCTGCTGTGTTTGCATCGGCTCGCCCATATCATCAGCCAATCAGTAGGAAGGATATAATGCCGACTCCTTCTCAGCCAATAAAAAGTTGGAAGAGGTTATTGGCAGTTACGAGGATAATCATGGCCACTAAAAACAGAAGTAAATACTTGAAGAATCGCTCTATGTTAGGGTCCGAGTGTATGTATCAGGATGCAAATTCAAGGATAGATCAAGTTACATAAAGGGCAATAGGTGTAAAAATTAGTGAATAATGGTCAAACTTGAAGCTAATATTAATATCAAAAACGGCTGTGTTTATCCAGTGTCAGTTAGTGACGATTGTCTCAGCCCCTTGATCTAGAAAAAGAATAAGTGGTAGAAGGCTAACAAAAAATGAAGTGCTGACGGCAGTCTTAACATGAGTTGTGGCCCACTCGGAACTTTTACGTGACGGGCTGAGCGTTGTTAAGAGGGGATAAATAAGAATTGTAATAACTAAAATTAGTGAGGATGATAAGATCAGGGTTGTTGGGTGCATAGCTTCTACTTGGATTTGCACCAAGAGTTTTTGGTTCCTAAGACCAATGGATGAGCTATTATCCTTCAGAAGCGTAAGGAGGCCATGGAGTTTAACCATGGGTGTAAGTATTAGCAGTACTTACTGCCTCATGGCCCTCCTCGGTGAGTAAGGGGATTTTAACCCCTATTTTTAGAATCACAATCTAATATTTTAAATTAAATTATACTTACTAGTGGCATCAACCTCACACGAGCTCAGGTTTTACTACTAATAAAATAACGGGTAGAAGGTGAAGTACTATTAGCAAATGTTCTCGAGTGTGGAATGGTGAAAGTCCTTTAACATGATTTGGTGCTGGGCCTCGCTGAGTTATCAGGAATAAATACAAAGAGTAAGCTGCTGTAATTAGCGTCCCTAAGCCTGTGAGCATAATAGTTCAAGGAGATCAGCTAAATAGGGTAGTAATAATTATAATTTCCCCTATGAGATTTGGCAGAGGCGGTAATGCTAGATTTGCTAAGTTGGCAACAAATCATCAAACCGCAGTTAACGGAAAGATTATTTGAAGACCTCGAGCTAGTACCATCGTTCGGCTATGAGTACGTTCATACGCAGTATTAGCTAAACAAAACAGTGCGGAAGACACCAAACCATGGGCAATTATTAAAATGATTGCACCTGTAAATCCTCAGGAGGTTTGGATGAGGATGCCGCCTGCTACTAGGCCCATATGGCTTACGGATGAGTAGGCAATGAGCGATTTAAGGTCTGTTTGTCGTAAGCAGATGGAGCCAGTCATTAAAATGCCTCACAAGGCTAAAATAATAAAAGGGTAGGCAAGTTCTTTTGAGAGAGGATCTAACATAACCATTATACGCATTATCCCATAACCTCCTAATTTAAGTAGAACCGCTGCCAAAACTATGGAGCCTGCTACCGGGGCTTCAACATGGGCTTTCGGTAGCCAAAGATGTACACCATAAAGTGGTATTTTTACTAAAAATGCAATTAGACATGCAGCTCATCAGATACTGTGACCCCAGGAGCTAAGTGTAAGTGGTTGAGAATACTGTAAAATTAACATAGACAATGTTCCTGTTGTTTGTTGAAGCAAGAGGAGGGCAACCAAAAGTGGTAATGAGCCCGCTAAGGTGTAAAATAAAAAATAGGTTCCGGCGTTTAAGCGTTCGGTTTGGTTACCTCAACGGGTGATAATAATAAGCGTGGGGATGAGGGTGGCTTCAAATATAATATAAAACATAATGATTTCCGTGGCTCCAAATGCTATAATTAGGAAAGTTTGTAGGGAGGCCAAGAGTATAATATATAAGCGCTGCCGAGTAATCGGCTCGGGGTAGATATGATTCTGGCTGGCCAAGATCATCAACGGAAGGAGTCAACATGTAAGGACTAGAAGGGGGGTGGATAATGGGTCCGTGGCTAGATATATGTTGGAGGTTGACCATCCGGTTTCTGATGTTCACTTTAATCAAGTAAGGCTAATAAACCCAATTAATAGGCTTTGAGCAGTTGCTGTAGGTCATAACCATTTAGGTGATGATAACCAAATTGTTGGGAATAGCATAAGTGTTGGTACTAGTACTTTTAACATTGTAACAAATTAAGATTTTGTAATCGGTCAGTCCCGTGAGTGCGGGCCGTGGCGACTAAAAGGGCTAGGCCTGCACTGGCCTCGCAGGCAGAGAAGGCTAATAATAGTATTGGAGCCGCAGAAAATATGGTTGATTCAAATTGCATGGCCCAAAGGGCCAGTGCAATAAACAAGGATAACATTATTCCTTCTAAACAAAGCAGTGCAGAGAGTAGATGAGTGCGGTGGAATGCTAGACCTATTAGGCCTAATATAAAAGCTGAGGTAAAGCTGAAGTGTACGGGTGTCATAAGAGGATTACGGAGTTAAACCATAATTTTCTGAGCCGAAATCAGAGGTCTTATATTGGACTAACCCTCTATTCTGCCCATTCTAGGCCTCCTTGGGTTCATTCATAAATCAGCCCTAGGGTAAGTAAAATCAAGACTGCTGTGGCCCAAAAAAAGGTGTTGGTGGGGTTATGAAGTTGATCTCCTCAGGGTAATGGAAGTAGGAGTGCAATCTCTAAGTCAAATAATAAAAACAAGATAGCGACCAGAAAAAATCGTAAGGAGAATGGAAGTCGAGCTGATCCGAGGGGGTCGAAGCCACATTCGTATGGTGAGAGTTTTTCTGCATCTGGGTTTATTTGGGGTAATCAGAAAGATACGGTTGCTAATACAAGAGAGAGGGCCACTGTAATAGTTAAAATTGTAATAACTAAGTTCATTATCTTTCCTTGGGGTTCAACCAAGACTAGGTGATTGGAAGTCACTCGTACTAGCATTAGATACTAGAAAGATATGAGCCTCATCAGTAAATTGATACGTAGAGGAATAATCATACTACATCCACAAAGTGTCAGTATCAGGCGGCAGCTTCAAAGCCGAAGTGATGTTCGGATGTAAAGTGGTATTGGACTTGACGAAGTAGGCAAACGGCTAAAAATGAAGAGCCAATGATAACGTGCAACCCATGGAATCCTGTGGCTACAAAGAATGTTGAGCCATAAACTCCATCTGCAATCGTAAAGGGTGCTTCATAATATTCTATGGCTTGTAAAGCGGTGAAGTAAAGTCCTAATAAAATTGTTAATGCCAGGGATTGAATGGCTTGTTTACGATCCCCCTCTATTAAGCTGTGGTGGGCTCATGTTACTGTAACCCCGGATGCTAAAAGGACGGCTGTATTTAACAATGGGACCTCAAATGGGTCTAAGGTAATAAGACCTGTAGGTGGTCAACATCCCCCCAGTTCAGGGGTAGGTGCTAGACTTGAATGGTAGAAAGCTCAGAAAAATCCTAGAAAAAAGAATACTTCAGAGGTAATAAATAAAATTATACCATATCGTAGGCCTTTTTGCACGGGGGGTGTATGATGACCCTGAAATGTTCCCTCTCGGATAATATCTCGTCATCATTGATACATTGTAAGAAGTAAAAGTATTAGTCCAAGTGTTATAAGTGTGGTGGAGTGGAAATGAAACCAGATCGCTAAGCCGGATGTTATTAATAATGCTCCGATTGCGCCGGTTAGGGGTCATGGGCTTGGATCAACCATATGATATGCGTGTGCTTGGTGGGCCATTAAACGTTCTCTTGGAGATACAAGCTAAGAAGAAGTACAAATACATAGGCTTGAATTATTGCGACTGCAACTTCTAGTAATGTAAGGAGAAATAAGACGGCAGCTGTAAGAATTGCTACTGTAGGTATTATTGGGAGAAGAACAAACACAGCGGTGGCAATTAGCTGAATAAGAAGGTGACCTGCGGTAAGATTAGCTGTTAATCGGACACCGAGGGCTAGGGGTCGAATAAAAAGGCTAATTGTTTCAATAATAATAAGTACAGGAATTAAAGGGATGGGAGTGCCTTCTGGTAATAAGTGTCCTAGGGCCACTGTTGGTTGGTTACGCATGCCAATAATAACTGTGGCGAGTCACAGTGGTACAGCAAAGCCTATATTAAGAGACAATTGCGTTGTAGGAGTAAAAGTATATGGTAGAAGTCCAAGTATATTAATGGTAATTAAAAAGATTATTAAAGAGGCTATAAGGAGTGCTCATTTATGACCCCCTAAGTTTAATGGTAACATAAGTTGGCTGGTGAACTGATTTACGAACCACCCTTGGATTGTAATAAGGCGGTTATTAACCCATCGAGATGTGGAAGTGGGGTATAACACCCATGGGAGAGCAATTGCAATGGCAATTAAAGGGATACCCAGGTAGGAGGTGCTTGCAAATTGGTCAAAAAAGCTTATTGCCATGGTCAGTCTCAGGGTTCAGTCTTGTGTTCTTCAGAGTCAATATGTGCTGGCTCATTAGGTGATGTGTGACTTATCACTTTGGTTGGGATGATGGTAAGGAATACCAGTCATGAAAATACTAAAATTGCGAATCAAGGGGCAGGGTTTAATTGAGGCATTTCACTAGAGGTGGTTGGGAGGCACCATTCTTTGGCTTAAAAGGCCAACGCTGAGGCCCAAATTTAGCTTCCTAGTGAGGCGTCTTCTAGTATTAGTGAGGATCAGTTCTCGAAGTGTTCAAGTGGAACTGCCTCCACTACAATAGGTATGAAGCTGTGGTTTGCCCCACAGATCTCAGAACATTGACCATAGAATACCCCGGGTCGGGAGGCAATAAAGGCTGTTTGGTTAAGACGGCCTGGGACTGCGTCTATTTTTACACCAAGGGAGGGGACGGCTCAAGAATGTAATACATCCTCGGCTGAGACAAGTACTCGGATTGGAGATTCCATGGGGACAACCATTCGGTGGTCTGCTTCAAGAAGTCGAAACTGGCCTGGGTTAAGATCCTGGGTTGGGATTATATATGAGTCGAAACCTAAATTTTCATAGTCAGTATATTCGTAGCTTCAATACCACTGATGTCCTATAGCTTTAATTGTTAGGTGAGGGTCATTAATCTCATCTATAAGATAAAGAATTCGTAAAGAGGGGAGAGCAATTAAGACAAGAATTACGGCTGGTAGTACGGTTCATACGATCTCAATTTCTTGGGAGTCTAAGATATACTTGTTTGTGAGCTTTGTTGACACTATTGCAACAATAATATAAAGTACTAAGGTACTGATTAGAAAGACAATTATTAAAGCATGATCATGGAAGTGAAGAAGTTCTTCTATAACGGGTGATGCCGCGTCTTGGAATCCTAATTGTGTGGGATGTGCCATTAAGCCTGAGGCTCAAGACATGCAGGAATTTAACCTACAATTTCACCTTGACAAGGTGATGTAATTACGAGTTTACTAATGTCTTAGAAGGAAGTGACAGAGTGGCTATGTGACTGGCTTGAAACCAGTAGATGGGGGTTCAATTCCTCCCTTCCTCGTTAATTTGATTGAACTTGTACAAATGCGGGCTCTTCAAAGGTGTGGTAAGGGGGAGGACATCCATGAAGTCATTCAACATTTGTTGCGGTTAGTTCTACGGATGAGACCTCCCGCTTAGCAGCGAAGGCTTCCCATAAAATAAAGAGGAACATAATTACCGCTACTAGGGAAATTAATGATCCAATAGATGATACGGTATTTCAAAGGGTGTAGGCATCGGGGTAGTCTGAGTACCGTCGTGGCATTCCTGCAAGACCTAGGAAATGTTGTGGGAAGAATGTAAGATTTACGCCAATGAATATTACCCCAAAGTGAATTTTAGTTCACGTGCTATGGAGGGTGTACCCTGTAAATAGTGGGAATCAGTGGACAAAAGCCGCTATAATAGCAAATACGGCTCCCATTGATAAGACATAGTGGAAGTGTGCAACTACATAGTATGTATCATGTAAAACAATATCTAATGATGAGTTGGCTAGTACAATTCCTGTTAGGCCTCCCACTGTGAAAAGGAAAATAAATCCAAGAGCTCATAGCATTGGTGTTTCCCACTTAATAGAACCTCCATGGAGTGTAGCTAATCAGCTAAAAACTTTAACGCCTGTTGGGATAGCAATAATTATTGTTGCAGATGTAAAATATGCACGGGTATCCACATCCATACCAACTGTAAACATGTGATGGGCTCATACAATAAACCCTAATAGGCCAATAGCCATCATGGCTCATACTATTCCTATATATCCGAAGGGCTCTTTTTTACCTGAGTAGTAGGCAACAACATGAGAGATAATTCCGAATCCTGGTAAAATTAGAATATAAACTTCCGGGTGGCCGAAAAACCAGAATAGATGCTGATAAAGAATGGGATCTCCCCCTCCCGCAGGGTCAAAGAATGTGGTATTAAGATTTCGGTCTGTTAGAAGCATTGTGATCCCGGCAGCCAGAACTGGTAAAGATAGTAGAAGTAGAACAGCAGTCACTAGTACGGCTCATACAAATAAGGGGGTTTGATACTGAGAAATGGCTGGGGGTTTCATGTTAATTGTTGTTGTAATAAAGTTAATTGCCCCTAAAATGGATGACACACCTGCCAAGTGGAGAGAGAAGATGGTTAGGTCTACGGATGCACCCGCATGGGCCAAGTTACCAGCAAGTGGTGGGTAAACTGTTCATCCTGTACCGGCTCCAGCTTCAACGCCGGAGGAGGCTAATAATAGAAGGAAGGAGGGGGGAAGGAGTCAGAAGCTCATGTTATTCATTCGTGGGAACGCTATATCAGGGGCTCCAATCATTAGTGGGACAAGTCAGTTACCAAAGCCCCCAATGAGGATGGGTATTACTATAAAGAAGATTATAACAAAGGCGTGTGCGGTAACAATAACGTTGTAGATTTGATCATCGCCGAGGAGGGACCCCGGCTGGCTTAGTTCAGCTCGAATTAATAGGCTTAGGGCAGTTCCAACTATCCCGGCTCAGGCACCAAATACTAGGTAGAGGGTGCCAATATCTTTGTGGTTGGTAGAGAAGAATCAGCGCGTGATTGCCACAGGTAGGATGGCCGAAGTCAGGTGGCGGGTTGTAACCCCGTAGATAGAGGTTTGAATCCTCTTCCTATCAAGCCCCGTAGTGGAGTACACGTTGGATTGCAAATCCAGAGACGCAGACTGACGTCTGCCGGGGCTTTCCCGCCTTACCCGGCTAACGGCGGGAAAGATAGATGAATGCCCGCTGGTTTGGGCACTTAGCTGTTAACTAAGAGTTTGTAGGATCGAGGCCTTCTCATCTAGAAAGGCTTTAGCTTAATTAAAGTGTCTGAGTTGCATTCAGAAGATGTGGGATAAAGTCCCGCAGGCCTTAATCAGGGACTAGAAGATTTTAACTTCTACTTAGAGCTTTGAAGGCTCTTGGTCTAAATTATCCTAAGTCCCTAGATAACGAGTGTAACAATCGCTGGGGTAATTGGTAATAATCCTAAAGTAATAATCGTAAATAAGGCAAGGGCAATCGTGGACTGAGTTGTCTGAGTGCGTCATGGTGCTGTAGCACTAGTTGTGTTGGGGGAGATGGTAAGAGTTATAGCGTAACATAGCCGTAGATAAAAATATAGACTCAATAAGGCGGCTAAGGCTATAATTGTTGCTGTAAGCGGAAGTTGTTGCTTTGCTATCTCCTGCAAAATTAATCATTTAGCCATAAACCCGGTTAGGGGTGGAAGTCCGCCCAGGGAAAGGAGGGCAAGGGCTGCGGTCGAGACTAAGATGGGGGTCTTCGATCATATGGCTGTGACGGTGCTAATATTAGTAGCTGATGTTATTTTTAGGGATAGGAAGGCGGTGGATGTCATGAACACGTACATGCCTAGGGCGAGTAGGGTCAGGTGGGGGGCATACTGCGAAATAACAATTATTCAGCCCATATGCGCAATGGAGGAATAGGCCAGGATTTTCCGGACTTGAATTTGGTTAAGGCCCCCTCAACCTCCAATTAATGTGGAAAGAAGTCCTAATAATGTAAGCATTATAGGATTAATGGTGGGAGCCACCTGAATAATTAATGCGAGGGGGGCCAGCTTTTGTCAGGTAGATAAAATCAGGCCGGTAACTAAATCAAGGCCTTGAAGTACCTCTGGCAACCAAAAATGCATAGGTGCAAGCCCAATCTTCAGTGCCAGGGCGGCAATAGTTATTGAAGAGGCAATTGGATGGGACATATCATTAATACTCCACTCACCAACAAGTCAGGCATTAGTAGTGGCGGCAAACAAAATTATTGCTGCGGCGGTCGCTTGAGTTAAGAAGTATTTTGTGGCTGCTTCAACCGCTCGTGGGTGATGCTGTTGGGCTATGAGTGGAATAATTGCCAGAGTATTAATCTCAAGCCCTATTCAGGCCAGTAGTCAGTGGGAGCTGGCAAAGGTCAATGTCGTTCCTAACCCTAAACTGGACAAAAGGATGGTAAGTACATAGGGGTTCATTGATAGGGGAGGGATTTTAACCGTCATGTTCGGGGTATGGGCCCGAAAGCTTTATTAGCTGACCTTATCATAGAAAGTGGTGTAGAGGAAGCACCAGGAGTTTTGATCTCCTGAGGATGGGTTCAATTCCCTTCTTTCTAGGAACTGGGGGGACTCTAACCCCCATAAGCCACTCTATCAAAGTGGTCCTTAAAAATTCAGGCACGGTTCCTTAAGAACTAGAGCTGGGGAGGGAGTCCCGCAAGTGCAATGGGGAGGGCGGTGTGTCAAATAACCAGGGCCAGAGTTAGGGGCAGAAAATTTTTCCAAACCAAATGTATCAACTGATCATATCGGAACCGCGGATAAGATGCCCGAACCCAGAGGAATACTACTGAAAGTAGTGCGGCCTTAGTCATAAGATTAATGGTAGTCAATTCTGGTATTGATGGGATGTGGGATGCACCAAGGAAAAGAATGGCTGATAAGGTATTCATTAATAAGATGTTAGCATATTCAGCTAAGAAGAACAGGGCGAAGGGTCCACCTGCATACTCGACGTTGAAGCCAGAGACCAATTCGGATTCACCCTCTGTCAGATCAAAGGGTGCACGATTTGTTTCAGCTAGTGTAGAAATATACCACATCGCCGCTAACGGTCAGGCTGGAATTACTAATCAAACGCTTTCCTGGGTGACGCTAAATATTTGGAGGGTGTAACCCCCTGTAAAAATGATAATAGACAGTAAGATTAACCCAAGACTTACCTCATATGAAATCGTCTGAGCGACTGCTCGAAGAGCACCAATCAGTGCATACTTTGAATTGGATGCTCATCCCGAGCCTAAAATAGAATACACAGCTAGGCTAGATAGGGCTAGGACAAATAAAATCCCTAGATTCAAGTCTGCTACTGGTTGGGGCATAGGCATGGGTGCCCACAATATTATGGCAAGCGTTAGCGCGAGTATAGGGGTGGCCAAAAATAAAAAGGGGGACGACGTAGATGGGCGGACGGGTTCCTTAATAAATAGTTTAACCCCGTCGGCAATTGGTTGAAGGAGTCCATAGGGGCCCACAATATTCGGCCCTTTCCGTAGCTGCATATAGCCCAGGACTTTACGCTCAAGAAGTGTGAGGAAGGCCACTGCTAACAGGACGGGGGCAATGTATGCGAGCGGGTTAACAAGATGTGTTAATAGAGTGTTTAGCATAACTAAGAAGAGGATTTGAACCCCTGGCTGAAAGGGCTTAGGCCTTTTGCAATTACCATGCTCTGCCATCTTAGTGAGGCCTTATTTTGGCCTGCATTTGAGTCCTCCCTTTACTTAATTTAGTTGTCTTCATTAATTAGGGGTAAGGCGTGCCTTTAGCATGGGCCTCTTTTTTCCGGTCCTTTCGTACTAGGAAAAATGACATTACAGATAGAAACTGACCTGGATTACTCCGGTCTGAACTCAGATCACGTAGGACTTTAATCGTTGAACAAACGAACCCTTAATAGCGGCTGCACCATTAGGATGTCCTGATCCAACATCGAGGTCGTAAACCCTCTCGTCGATATGGACTCTCGGAGAGGATTGCGCTGTTATCCCTAGGGTAACTTGGTTCGTTGATCGGTTTTGATAACCGGATCATATTTGGTCAAAATTTCTGTGACTTAGAAGTGTTACTCTTGGTTCTAGGGTTTATCCCAGTCCACTTGGAGGATTATTTGTTCTCCATGGTCGCCCCAACCGAAGGTAAAATTTCAATTTCTATTAGGTTTACCCTTGTTTAACAAGTTGCTTAACGTAGGTGAATTTGTACCTTAAGCTCCAAAGGGTCTTCTCGTCTTGTATGTGTATACCCGCTTCTGCACGGGTAGATCAATTTCACTGACCTGAAAAGGGAGACAGTTAAGCCCTCGTTTAGCCATTCATACAGGTCTTCATTTAAAAGACAAGTGATTGCGCTACCTTTGCACGGTCAAAATACCGCGGCCGTTAAACTTGTAGTCACCGGGCAGGCTGGACCTCCTATACGTAGGGGTTTGCAGGAGGCGATGTTTTTGGTAAACAGGCGAGGCTTGTGCTTGCCGAGTTCCTTCCCTTTCTTTTAGTCTTTCCTTGATGCACTCCAGTGTGGGTTTAACGATATAAATGTTGTGTTGTTTTCTTGAATTCTTTAGTAAACACATTGCCCTCTTTTTATGGGTTCGTTAATTTCCAGCGGCTTGTCCAATCTGGCTTACACTTGTGCTAGGAGAGGGTCGCACCCTCTTATTACTCATTCTAGCATGGTCTCTTCCATGGTGGCATGGAATGGCCTAATATTTTTAGGGGAATTGGGCTATTTATCAGTATAATAAACTGCATGTCGTTTGAGCTTTAACGCTTTCTATTCAGATGGCTGCTTTTAGGCCCACTGGAACGACTAGTTTTATAAAATGTGACTCTTATCCTCCTATTTAAGGTTGTGTCCTTTATTAAAGGGGCTGTACCCCCTTTAACTAACTCTCGTATTTCTCTCTTATGCTTACTTAGATATCTCCTGGTTGGCTAAAGGGGTACGAGGCTGAACTTCTATTCATTTCTTAGGCAACCAGCTATCACCAAGTTCGGTAGGTTTATCACCTCTACCCGGGGCTCTTCCCACTCTTTTGCCACAGAGACGGGTTCGCCCAAACAGGCTGTCCCGGGGTAGCTCACTTGGTTTCGGGATTTCAAACTAAAGGTCACTTTGCTTGTATGGTGCTGGCTAAATCATGATGCAAAAGGTACGAGGGTTAGGCTCTGCTTCTTTGTGCTTATATGAATTATTTCATTACTCTTTCAGCTTTCCCTTGCGGTACTTTCTCTATTGCTTAAAATTACCTTTTCCGTCTCCCGTACTAAGGTGGAAAAATGATTTAGTTTCCTGATTCAATTAATGTTAAATTATCTATGGTGTGAAGTTAATTTTGGTGGTTAAGCTAGCTGTCTGGCTCAGGGCGATCCAATTTGCATGGATGTCTTCTCGGTGTAAGGGAGATGCTTAACTGTCTCAGCCACACCCTGGGTTTGATCCAAGTGCACCTTCCGGTACACTTACCATGTTACGACTTGCCTCCCCTTGTCTGTGCTTTGGTGTTAGGAACATTTATCGCTGTATGACAGGGGAGAGTGACGGGCGGTGTGTACGCGCCTCAGAGCCGGGTTCAAAAGGACACTCTTTTTCCTTTTTACTACTAAATCCTCCTTCGAGTAATTTTTCAGGGTACTATCCGTGGATATTCTATAATAGAAAATGTAGCCCATTTCTTCCCACTTCGTGCGCTACACCTCGACCTGACGTTTTGGAATATATTCATTTAGCTTACTGTTAGTCCTTCATAGGGTAAGCTGACGACGGCGGTATATAGGCGGGGATGACCAGAAGTGGTGAGGTTTAACGGGGGTTATCGGTTCTAGAACAGGCTCCTCTAGGGGGGTCTAAGGCACCGCCAAGTCCTTTGGGTTTCAAGCTAACGCTCGTAGTACCCGGGCGGACGTCTATTGTATAAGAACGTCTAGGTTTACGGTTGAGCATAGTGGGGTATCTAATCCCAGTTTGTTTCTCAGTTTTCGTGGAGTCAGGTGGACTATATTAAAGCTACTTTCGCTTGTGGGCTTCGGACACTCAGGAGCGTATGACGGCCAAGAGGCCCTTCGGCTTTATTTATATCTCCCCTAACCACCCTTTACGCCGTGGCTGTTAACTAGGGCCTCTCGTATAACCGCGGTGGCTGGCACGAGTTTTACCGGCCCTCTTAACACTAACTAAGTCAAGCTTTCACTTATGGCTTAATATCTATCACTGCTGAATTCCCATGGGGGTGTGGCGTGGCAAGGCGTTTTGGGCTAAATATTAGTGCCTGATACCTGCTCCTCGTCCCCGGGCAGGGGATTAAGGGCATCCTCACAGGGGCGCGGATACTTGCATGTGTAAGTTGTGTTAAAGCTAACAGTAAAGTCAGGACCAAGCCTTTGTGCATGCGGAGCTTTCTAGGGCCCGTCTTAGCATCTTCAGTGCTATGCTTTATTTTAAGCTACGCTAGC